GATAAATAAGATTCATAGTATCCTTCTTATTATTAATCGCCTAGAATTTGAACAGAAACTAAATCCATTTGATAGAAAAACATGCGCAAAGCAAATGGATTATTTATTGAACTTAATCAATAAATTTGCTGTAAAATCAAGTTTGAATTTTAAAAGACCTTTTTTAGTTCCCGAACACGAACAAGTAAGAATTGATTCAGAAGATAGAATCAAAATTTTCAAATTTTTATTTGATGCAGATACAACTCTTCCCAACGAGAAAACAATAAAAAAAAAATCTATTGCACTAAAAGAAATCCAAAAAAAAGTCCCTCGATGGTCATACAAATTAATTAACAATTTGGAACAACAGGAGGGAGAAAGCGAGGAAAGTGTGGTAGTGGATCATGAGATTCGCTCAAGAAAAGCAAAACGTATAGTTATTTTTACTGATAACCAACGGAATACTGATACTTATAGTAATACCCAAGAAACTAATAATACTGATCAAACAGACCAAGTGGCTTTGATACATTATTCACAACAATCGAATTTTCGTCGAGACATAATCAAAGGCTCTGTGCGTGCTCAAAGACGTAAAATAGTTACTTGGAAATTCTTTGAGGCAGATGCGCATTCCCCCCTCTTTTTGGACCGAATAGAAAAATCCCCCATTTTTTCTTTTGATATTTCCGAACGTATAAACCTAATTTTGAGAAATTTTATGTGGACAAGCACAGAACTCAAAATTTCGGATTCTAAAGAGAAAACCACAGAAGAAAGTGAGAAAAAAAAGGAAGAGGATAAAAAAGAGGAAGCCAAAAGAAAGGAGAAAGTACGTATAGAAATAGCGGAAGCCTGGGATAGTATTTTACTTGCTCAAGTACTAAGAGGTTTTTTGTTAGTAACCCAATCGATTCTTAGAAAATATATTATATTGCCTTCATTGATAATAGTTAAAAATATCGCCCGTATGCTATTGTTTCAATTTCCCGAATGGTCCGAGGATTTTAAAGATTGGAATCGAGAAATGTATGTTAAATGCACCTATAATGGCGTTCAATTATCAGAAAAAGAATTTCCAAAAAACTGGTTAACAGACGGTATTCAGATTAAGATCCTATTTCCTTTTCGTCTGAAACCTTGGCACACATCTAACCCACGAGCCCCTTATAATGATCCAATGAAAAAGAAAGATTCAAAAAATGATTTTTGTTTTTTAACAATTTTTGGAATGGAAGCTGAATTCCCTTTTGATTCTCCCAGAAAACAACTTTCATTTTTTGAACCCATTTTTAAAGAACTCAAAAGAAAAATTAGAAAATTGAAAAAGAAATGCTTTCTAATTCTAAGAATTTTAAAAGAAAAAACAAAATTGTTTGTAAATGTTTTAAAAGAAACAAAAAAATGGGTCATTAAAAGGATTCTTTTTTTAAAAGAAATAAAAAAAGAACTCTCACAAATAAATCCAATTCTATTATTTGGATTGAGAAAAAGAAAAGTATATGAATTGAGTAAAACGAAAAAAGATTCTATAACCAGTAATCTGATGATTGATGAATTGTCCATTGAAACTATACCATCATCCATTGAAACTATACCTCGGAATTGGACAAATTATTCATTGACAGAAAAAAAAATGCAGGATCTAACTGATAGAACAAGCACAATCATAAACCAAATAGAAAAAATTACAAATCAAAAAAAGGGCGGATTTCGAATTCCAGATCCAAATATTCGTTCTAACAAAATAAGTGATGATGATAAAGGGTTGGAATCACAAAAAAATATTTGGCAGATATTAAAAAGAAAAAATGCTCGACTAATACGTAAATTACATTATTTTATGAAATTTTTCATTGAAAGGATATACATAGATATCTTTCTGTGGATCATTAATATTCCTAGGATCAATACACAACCATTTCTTGAATCAATAAAAAAAATTATTAATAAATACATTACCAATAATGAAACAAATCAAGAAAAAATGGATAAAACAAATCAAAGTTTAATTCACTTTATTTCGACTATAAAAAAGGCACTTTATAATACTAATATTAGTAATAAGAATTCAAATACTTTTTGTGACTTATCCCACTTTTCACAAGCCTATGTATTTTACAAACTCTCACAAACCCAATTTATTCCTTTTTATTTTTATAAGTTAAAATCTGTCTTTCAATGTAATGGAGCAGCCCCCTTTATTAAGAATGAAATAAAGGATTATTTTATTGGAACACAAGAACTTTTTCATTCTCAATTAAGACATAAGAATCGTCAGAATTCTGGAATAAATCAATGGACAAATTGGTTAAGGAATCATTATCAATATGATATATCTCAGATTAGATGGTCTAGACTAGTACCACAAAAATGGCGAAATCGATTCAATCAACACTGTATGAATCAAAATAAGGATTTATGCAACTCCTCTAAAAAAACAAAATCGATTCACTACGAAAAACAAAATAATTTTGAAACGGCTTCATTACTAAACGAAAAAGAGAATTTTAAAAAACAATATAGATATGATCGGTTAGCATATAAATCTATTAATTCTGAAGATACGAAGTACTCTTCAATTTATGAATCGCCATTACACGTAAAAAATAACCAAGAAGTTTTTTCGAATTCCAACACAAATAAACGAAAATCTTTTTATATGATGGAAGGTATTCCTATTATCCCTATCAATAAGGATCTAGTACAAGATGATATTAGAGATATGGAGAAAAATCTGGATAGAAAATATTTTGATTGGAGAATTCTCGATTTTTGTCTTAGAACGAAAATCGATAGCGAGGCTTGGATCAATATTGATACTGACCCAAACAGTAATAAAAAATCTACTAAGGCTAAGCTTAATAATTATCAAATAATTGATAAAATCAAAAAGAAAAATCTTTTTTATCTCACAATTCATCAAGATCAAGAAATCAACTTATCCAATCAAAAACGTTTTTTTGATTGGATGGGAATGAATGAAGAAATACTAAATCGTCCCATATCAAATCTTGAACGTTGGTTCTTCCCAGAATTTTTGATATTTTATAATTTGTATAAAACAAAACCGTGGGTTATACCAATAAAATTACTTCTTTTAGATTCTAATATAAATGAAAACGCTACTGATATTGAAAACAAAAGCATCGCTGGAAATAAAAAAAAGGATCCTTTTATATCAATATCCTCCAGTGAAAAAAAATCTCTTGAATTAAAAAAACGAAATAAAGGGCAAAAAGAATCCGCCGCGGACCAAGCAAACTTTGAATCTGCTCTTTCAAACCAAGAAAAAGATGTTGAAGAAGATTATACGGGCTCGGACATGAAAAAACATAAAAATAAAAAGCAATACAAGAACAATACAAAAGCGGAGTTTGATTTCTTACTAAAAAGGTGTTTTCTTTTTCAATTGCGATGGGATGATATTTTAAATAAAAAAATAATTAATAACATCAAAGTATATTGTCTCCTGCTTAGACTGATAAATCCACGAGAAATAACTATATCCTCTATTCAAAGGGGAGAAATGAGTCTTGATATTCTGATGATTCAGAAAAATTTAACTCTTACAGAATTGATCAAAAGAGGAATTTTGATTATTGAACCAATTCGTCTATCTATAAAAAATGATGGGCAATTTATTATGTCTCAAACCATTGGTATTTCGTTGGTTCATCAAAGTAAACACAAAATTAATCAAAAATACCGAGAAAAAACTCATGTTGATAAGAATTCTGATGAAGTCATTACCAAATATAAAAAGATGACTGGAAATAGGGATAAAAATCATTATGATTTGTTTGTTCCTGAAAATCTTTTATCACCTAGACTTCGGAGAGAATTTCGAATTCTAATTTGTTTCAATTCTAGGAATAGAAATGATATGCATAAAAATTCAGCATTGGGGAATGGGAATAAGGTAAACATTCAGGTTTTGGATAAAAGCAAAGGATATCAAAAGAAACTTATTAAATTAAAGTTATTTCTGTGGCCCAATTATCGATTAGAAGATTTAGCTTGTATGAATCGTTATTGGTTTGATAGCAATAACGGCAGTCGTTTCGGTATGGTAAGGATACATATGTATCCGCGATTGAAAATTCATTACTAGTATATTTTTGCTATCTTTCCCATATCGTAGCGGGTCTATGACGACAAAGAGGTGCACACATTCATTGTCTTACATTCCGTTCTGATACATGATACTAATTCAATGACATATCAATTCGATCTCGAAATGAATCAATAAAATCTTCTGATTTTAGGACTAAGTTTTTATCTTTTTTGAGTACGGAAAACAACCATGCTTTTGTATACCTTTTCAAATCGAATTTTTAAATTTAAATCGGATTGATTTTAATTTGATTTAATAAAATTCGAAATTAGAACAAAATTAAGATTATTGTCTATACCAAACTAAAACAAGTGACATTATTATTACTGATCAATAAAGATATCTATCAATAAAAATATCTTAAAAAAAGAAGGGGGTTTCATTTTATGGTAAAAAATTCATTCATCTCAGTTATTTCACAAGAAGAAAAAGAAGAAAACAGGGGTTCTGTTGAATTTCAAATATTTAGTTTCACCAATAGGATACGAAGACTTACTTCACATTTACAATTACACAAAAAAGACTATTTATCTCAGAGAGGTCTACGTAAAATTCTGGGAAAACGCCAACGACTGCTATCTTATTTGTCAAAGAAAAATAGAATAGGTTATAAAGAATTAATTAATCGGTTGGATATTCGGGAATCAAAAACTCGTTAATTTGAAGAAGCATTTTGAATTATTTGATTTATTAGATCTTGAATTTGAATGAACTTTTTTTCGTTTTCAACAATTCATGAAAGAATGAATTAAGGAAAAACCTATGAATATACCAGCTCCAAGAAAAGACCTCATGGTAGTCAATATGGGTCCCCACCATCCATCAATGCATGGTGTTCTTCGACTTATCATTACTCTAGATGGTGAAGATGTTATTGACTGTGAACCAATATTGGGTTATTTACACCGAGGGATGGAAAAAATTGCGGAAAACCGAACAATTATACAATATTTACCTTATGTAACACGTTGGGATTATTTAGCTACTATGTTCACAGAAGCAATAACGGTAAATGGACCGGAACAGCTGGGAAATATTCAAGTACCTAAAAGAGCCAGCTATATCAGAATAATTATGTTGGAGTTGAGTCGTATAGCTTCTCATCTGTTATGGCTCGGCCCTTTTATGGCGGATATTGGTGCCCAGACTCCCTTTTTCTATATTTTCAGAGAAAGAGAATTAGTATATGATCTATTCGAAGCTGCCACCGGTATGAGAATGATGCATAATTATTTTCGGATCGGGGGGGTAGCGGCTGATCTCCCTCATGGCTGGATAGATAAATGTTTGGATTTCTGCGATTATTTTTTAATAAGGGTTGCTGAATATCAACAACTTATTACACGCAATCCTATTTTTTTAGAACGAGTCGAGGGGGTAGGCATTATTGGTCGAGAGGAAGTAATAAATTGGGGTTTATCGGGACCAATGCTGCGAGCGTCCGGAATACAATGGGATCTTCGTAAAGTTGATCAGTATGAGTGTTATGACGAATTTGATTGGGAAGTACAGTGGCAAAAAGAAGGGGATTCGTTGGCTCGTTATCTAGTCCGAATTGGTGAAATGGTGGAATCCATAAAAATTATTCAACAGGCTCTCGAAGGAATTCCGGGGGGGCCATATGAGAATTTAGAAACCCGATATTTTGATAGAGAAAGGAATCCAGAATGGAATGATTTTGAATATCGCTTTATTAGTAAAAAACCTTCTCCTACATTTGAATTGCCGAAACAAGAACTTTATGTGAGAGTCGAAGCTCCAAAAGGAGAGTTGGGGGTTTTTCTGATAGGGGATCGGAGTGGTTTTCCTTGGAGATGGAAAATTCGACCGCCGGGTTTTATCAATTTGCAAATTCTTCCTCAGTTAGTTAAAAGAATGAAATTGGCTGATATTATGACAATACTAGGTAGTATAGATATCATTATGGGAGAAGTTGATCGTTGAAATGATAATTGATACACCAGAAGTACAAGATATCGATTCTTTTTCTAGATTGGAATTTTTAAAAGGGGTCTATGGAATTATATGGTTACTTATTCCTATTTTGACTCTTGTATTGGGAATCACAATAGGCGTACTGGTAATTGTATGGTTAGAAAGAGAAATATCCGCGGGAATACAACAACGTATTGGACCTGAATACGCCGGTCCTTTGGGAGTTCTTCAAGCTCTAGCAGATGGGACAAAACTTCTTTTCAAAGAAAATCTTTTTCCATCTAGAGGGGATACTCGTTTATTCAGTATCGGTCCATCCATAGCAGTGATATCAATTTTAGTAAGCTATTTAGTAGTTCCGTTTGGTTATCGCCTTGTTTTAGCGGATCTCAATATTGGTGTTTTTTTATGGATTGCTATTTCAAGTATTGCTCCCATTGGACTTCTTATGTCAGGATACGGGTCAAATAATAAATATTCCTTTTTAGGTGGTCTACGAGCTGCTGCTCAATCGATTAGTTATGAAATACCATTAACTTTATGTGTGTTATCAATATCTCTACGTGCGATTCGTTGATATATAGACATAAACTTTTCTCTATTCTTCCTTTCTAGGAAAGCGGTGGAATGAATTGAGTAAAGTTAGATATCTTCATTTTTTTTATTCATTATTCGGATTGAAGAATTAAATCAAATAGTTATATGAGTGAAAGAAAACAGCTTATATTATATATAATATATAAATTAGATAATTTAGAATATATAAATTCGCAGTAAAAATATTGAGTCTCATTTTCCATGTATAAGAAAGAGTTAAGCGGAAATAAACATAAACATAAGAAACCGTTTACCCCAAGATTGGTTAATTAGTCATCCTGACTTGAAGCGGGCTCAAAAGATCCACCGTATTGCGTTTTCACTATCATTTGTATGTATTAAGATACATGTATTATCATAACGGGGGGTTGAACAAAAACGAGTGGATGGTTAGAAACACCAAGATATGTAACGGATTTGTAATGGAAATGGAATTTTTGTAAATTATCCAAAAGGACATTTTTACATAATATACAAACAAAGAATACTAATTGGGGCTTAAGGTTGGTAGAAATTATTAGGCAGTACTCCCCAAGGCACGATTCCAATCCAGAGTATGCTCCTATCCACCGATTAAATACATAACTATTGGGAACGAAAAAATCCTTTATTTTGTAAGCCCCCCTTTTTTCAGAAATAGAAAGAAGAATAGGAATGAAAAAAAAAAAAAAAGAGAAAGAAACCCAATTCCAATAAAAAAATATCTTTTTTCTCCTTTTCCATATCCATATTCATATATAGAATATGTATCATAATTCATGAATTAATATGGAATTCTTTTTCATAAGTAAAAACGACGGGCTAGTTATATTTCTACAAGAAGTATTTTATTGAAAAATTAAGTTATTACTCAACAAAGAAGAATTGAA